CCAACAATATCAATCCATTTTATTCTATTTATTCCAAGGCAAGGATTCAACAATCACTTAGTCAAAATCAAGTAACTATTCGTACGTTGTTGAATAGGAATAAGGACTCTCAATCTTTGATAATTTTGTCATTATCTAATTGTTTTCAAATGGGTCCATTCAACGATGCAAAATATTACAATGTAATAAAAAAAGAATCAATGAAAAGAGATACTCTAATTCCAATTAGGAATTCGTTGGGGCCTTTAGGATTAGGAAGAGCCTCTAAAAGTAAGAATTTTGATTCAATTTACCATTTAATAACTTATAATCAGATCTCGGTAACTAAATATTTACAACTTGACAATTTAAAACAGACTTTTCAGGTACTTAAATATTATTTAATAGATGAAAATGATAGAATTCATAATCCCGATCCATGTAGTAACACCGTTTTGAATCCATTCAATTTGAATTGCCATTTTCTCCATCATAATTATTGTGAAGAAACATCTACAATAATTAGCCTTGGGCAGTTTATTTGTGAAAATGTATGTATAGCGAAAAACGGACCGCACCTAAAATCGGGTCAAGTTCTAATTGTTCAAATTGACTCTGTAGTAATAAGATCAGCTAAACCTTATTTGGCCACTCTGGGAGCAACTGTTCATGGTCATTATGGAGAAATCCTTTACGAAGGAGATACGTTAGTTACATTTATATATGAAAAGTCGAGATCTGGAGATATAACGCAAGGTCTTCCAAAAGTGGAACAAGTGTTAGAAGTTCGTTCGATTGATTCAATATCGATGAACCTAGAAAAGAGGATTGAGGGTTGGAACGAGCGCATAGCAAAAATTCTTGGAATTCCTTGGGGATTCTTGATTGGTGCTGAGCTAACTATAGTACAAAGTCGTATCTCTTTGGTTAATAAGATCCAAAAAGTTTATCGATCTCAGGGGGTGCAGATTCATAATCGGCATATAGAGATTATTGTGCGTCAAATAACATCAAAAGGGTTGGTTTCAGAAGATAGAATGTCTAATGTTTTTTCACCCGGAGAACTAATTGAATTGTTGCGGGCGGAACGAACAGGGCGTGCTTTGGAAGAAGCAATCTGTTACCGAGCCATTTTATTGGGAATAACGAAAGCATCTCTAAATACTCAAAGTTTCATATCCGAAGCGAGTTTTCAAGAAACTGCTAGAGTTTTAGCAAAAGCCGCTCTCCGGGGTCGTATCGATTGGTTGAAAGGTCTGAAAGAGAACGTTGTTCTCGGGGGGATGGTACCCGTTGGTACTGGATTCAAAGGATTAGTACAACGTTCAAGGCAACCTAACAACATTCCTTTGGAAAAAAAAAAGAATGATTTATTCGAGGTGAAAATGAGAGATATGTTGTTCTACCACAGAGAATTATTTGATTTTTTCATTTCAAAGAATTTATACGATACACCCAAACAATCATTGCGAGGATTTAATGATTCCTAAGAGCAGATTCTTAACTATTTTCGGTCATTTTTTTTATTTGGTAGGTAATAGTAATAAAGATAATAACAAATAGAATAGAAATAAATTAATGGCTTGAATCATGTATCAACGGCTAATATCTGTTAGAGGTAGAAAAGAAGGTTCCATCGGAACAATTATTTATTTCTATTTCAGGGTACCTCGTCTCTTTTTTTTTTTTTAAAAAAAGAGAGGAAGTGTGGGGAGAGAAATGACAAGAAGATATTGGAACATCAATTTGGAAGAGATGATGGAAGCAGGAGTTCATTTTGGTCATGGTACTAGTAAATGGAATCCTAGAATGGCACCTTATATCTCTTCAAAGCGTAAAGGTATTCATATTATAAATCTTATTAGAACCGCTCGTTTTTTATCAGAAGCTTGTAATTTAGTTTTTGATGCAGCAAGTAGGGGAAAACAATTCTTAATTGTTGGTACCAAAAATAAAGCAGCTGATTCAGTAGCACGGGCTGCAATAAGGGCTCGTTGTCATTATGTTAATAATAAATGGCTCGGTGGTATGTTGACGAATTGGTATACTACGGAAACGATACTTCATAAGTTCAGGGACTTGAGAACGGAACAAAAGATAGAGAGACTCAACCGTCTTCCGAAACGAGATTCGGCTATGTTGAAGAGACAATTATCTCACTTGCAAACATATCTGGGCGGGATTAAATATATGATGGGATTACCAGATATTGTAATAATCGTTGATCAGCAAGAAGAATATACGGCTCTTCGAGAATGTATCATTTTGGGAATTCCAACGATTTGTTTAATCGATACAAATTGTGACCCAGATCTCGCAGATATTTCGATTCCAGCAAATGATGACGCTATAGCTTCAATCCGATTAATTCTTAACAAATTAGTATTTGCAATTTGTGAGGGTCGTTCTAGCTATATACGAAATACGTGATTAATAATAAGATAAATAAATTCTTTTTGGAACTCCATTTTTGTAACTCCATAGATTTATGAAATCGGTTACAATTTTTTAATCGCGCAAAAGAGATACAAGTAACTTAGGGGTATTATGTGATTAGTTGATATCAAAAATATATAATTCAAGTAGGCAAGTCAAAAATAGATGGTTGAATCAAAATAATTCTTTTTTTTTAAGTTCTATTTCTTTCAGAGGGCAATATGAATGTTCTATTATGTTCTATCAACACACTAAAAGGGCTATACGATATATCTGGTGTGGAAGTTGGCCAACATTTGTATTGGCAAATAGGAGGTTTTCAAGTCCATGCCCAAGTACTTATTACTTCTTGGGTTGTAATTGCTATCTTATTAGGTTCAGCCATTATAGCTGTTCGTAATCCACAAACCATTCCTACTGACAGTCAGAATTTCTTCGAATATGTCCTTGAATTCATTCGAGACGTGAGCAAAACTCAGATTGGAGAAGAATACGGTCCATGGGTTTCCTTTATTGGAACTTTGTTTCTATTTATTTTTGTTTCGAATTGGTCAGGTGCTCTTTTACCTTGGAAAATCATACAGTTACCTCATGGGGAATTAGCCGCACCTACAAATGATATAAATACTACCGTTGCTTTAGCTTTACTCACGTCAGTAGCATATTTCTATGCGGGTCTTACCAAAAAAGGATTAGGTTATTTCGGTAAATACATTCAACCAACTCCAATCCTTTTACCCATTAATATCTTAGAAGATTTTACAAAACCCTTATCACTTAGTTTTCGACTTTTCGGAAATATATTAGCTGATGAATTAGTAGTTGTTGTTCTTGTTTCTTTAGTACCTTCAGTGGTTCCTATACCTGTCATGTTACTTGGATTATTTACAAGCGGTATTCAAGCTCTTATTTTTGCAACTTTAGCTGCGGCTTATATAGGCGAATCCATGGAGGGTCATCATTGACTAGTTTTCGAAATAGGCTTTTTTTAGCTTAAGACTTACGCAATATATGCGCGGATCAAGATAATCTGCTTAGGGAACATAACATAATATATAAATCAATTTATATTATATAATATATTCTATAATATAAATAAGATATATACGATCTAGAGAGGAATAGTAAAAAAAGCTTAAGATCTTAGAGATATTAGGGAGTTGCAACAAACAGGGAAGTAAAAAAAAGGAAAGAGATCTAAAAGATCTTTTTCCTAAAATTCCAGTTAGGTCCATTTATACCCCCTCCAATGAATATTCTCTTTATATTGTTTTGTTCATTTAATTCCAATATTCAACATTATTAGCTATTAGTAATCATAATCTGAATAATAATTTGGATACTATTACTTATAGTATTATGGCGTGCTATTCTTTAAAAAGATGTTATTGTTATATAGAATGATGCCCATTCAAGTTGATTTCATCCAATTCAACGATTGACCAAAAGATGATTTTAATAAATAATAAATTACATTAACTTAGATCAATCAAATACTACTATTTCGATGTAATGATTCGATCTAAGGAATTTGTCCATGTAGATTGATTGTTCCCATGTAGTCGAATAAAAAAAGAAAAATATAGAAAAAAAGAGTTCAATTTATAAAAAAAAAATGGATTAAGGAGATGCCGAACTAGATGTATGTAATCTAATTGCTATAAGACAACTCTTGTGAATCTTTCGAAGAATTATTCTAGAATCCGATTGAATGTAAGATATGAATAGTTGATTTACGTTATGGAAGAAACACATGTATATGTGATATTAGATATTCATTAGTTATATATGAAGTAAAAATATATCTAATTAATATAATATCTAATACTGTGAATTTAGATAGGGATTCCAATAGAAGTCCTTCCCTTTCGTTTGTAATTGTGAATGAAATATTTATTCAATGAATAAAGTGAATATTGAATGAATAAATAGATTCAATCAAGAAAAAAAAACTAAAAATTGGAATGGTTTTGAAAAAAGAAAGAAATGGAAGAAAAAAAGTCATATGGATTCACAAAAATTATGTGAATAGAAACTAAAAAAGAAATATGGAAGTAGTTCTAATGATTCAATAATATTATTACTTCAATTCAGAGTTCTTAGTTCCTTCGACTGTATAGATCTTAGCGATGGAATAATTAAGTCATAATTTCTTTGTTGATCGTATCATTAACTATTTACTTATTTTGGTGTGAGGAACTTATCATGAATCCACTGATTTCTGCCGCTTCCGTTATTGCTGCTGGGTTGGCCGTCGGTCTTGCTTCTATTGGACCTGGGGTTGGTCAAGGTACTGCTGCGGGCCAAGCTGTAGAAGGGATCGCGAGACAGCCCGAGGCGGAGGGAAAAATACGAGGTACTTTATTGCTTAGTTTGGCTTTTATGGAAGCTTTAACAATTTATGGACTGGTTGTAGCCTTAGCGCTTTTATTTGCGAATCCCTTTGTTTAATCCTATAACAATACCTATTTTTTCTTAGGTTATTTCCTTGGACTTACCACTCCCGCTTTTTCGAATTATATTAAGATTTCACTCCTACAATTATTTATTTGTTGGGACAATAAACCATGGGGAAGGACTGATTG